GATCTCCTAACTTATTTCTATAAAATAGATTATACGCAAATCCGGTTTTTTTTGCTATGCGTACTTTCCTTTGTTGTTATATATATTATTTGTCGTTTTATTATTTGGATCTTACTTTGGATTACTTGGATCTTACTTTGGATTATTCGGATCTTAAATTGGATTACTCGGATCTTAAATTGGATTATTCAGATCTTAAATTGGATTATTCAGATCTTAAATTGGATTATTCAGATCTTAAATTGGATTATTCGTATTTTTCTTTTGACTATTCGTATTATTTTTCATTTCATTATTCGTATTATTTTTCATTTGATTATTTGTATTTTTAAATAATAAAATGACCCGGTTAGGATCAATCTAAACCAGCCCATTACGTATATGATTCAATATGCCAACTAGTCAACAACTTCTTAGAAATGCAAGACAGCCGATTCGAAATGTCGTGAAAACCCGCGCTCTTCGGGGATGTCCTCAGCGTCGAGGAACATGTACTAGGGTGTATGTGCGACTCGTTTAGATCATGAACTGACACAAAAAAAAGCAAGAAAACCGCTTTCCAGTATGAATGATCAGTACCAGTGAATAGGATAGAATGGAAGAAGGAACTCCATTCACTATCTAAAACTAAAATAAGCAAATCAATCCCTCTATTGTGTAGAAAGTTTATGGTTTTCATTGGTGCAAATCAAATCAACTGAATTTAAGATGAGAAGCAATTCTCCATTGGTAGCAAATGGTTATCCATTAAGCGGAGGAAATCTTATTGAAATTCAAAAAAAAAACAGAAAAATGGAGTTCTCACTCGGTCAAGAACGGACTACGAGGGTCAGCTACCCAGCTAACTTTCATAATTAAATACCGTTACTGTATAGGTGGGTCTCAGTGTGAAAGACCTGTTACTGGATAATTCAGGGGTAGAGCCAAAGAGTGTGGTGTGAACTATACAAGTTACCAATAAGATTGATTAAATGAAGTAAAGGCTCCGGTGTATAGAGAAGACCTCACCGTTTAAGAAATAACCATAGAAACGATGGAACCCACTATTTCTTTATCCATTCAATTTATATTTCTTTTGCAATAAGAAATTTTCTTTTGCTATTTTTGACACCTAGCAAAAGAAAATTTCTTATTTCTTTAGTAAAATACCTAAACAAAGAAAAAATCGTGGTCGGGAAGGTTATAGTAGCCAAAGCCATTGGAATTTGTATTTTATACATTGGAAAAATCCGTTTGGTTATTAATAGACCAGAACGAGGAAAAGAATAACTGAAAGAAAAGAAATAGTTATTTGTCAAAGTTTTATTTATTTAATGACCAGAACTAAACGCGGATATGTAGCTCGGAGACGTAGAACAAAAAGTGGCTCATTTGTATCAAGTTTTCGAGGGGCGCATTCAAGACTTACTCGAACTATTACTGAACAGGAAATAAGATCTTTGTTTTCGGCTCATCGGGATAGGGATAACCAAAAGAGAAATTTTCGTCGTTTGTGGATCACTCGGATAAACGCAGCAATTCGAGAAAGGGTAGTATCCTATAGTTATAGTAAATTAATACATGATCTATACAAGAGACAGTTGCTTTTTAATCGTAAAATACTGGCCCAAATAACTATAGCAAGTAGGAATTGTTTTTCTATAATTTCCAACGAAATCAGAAAAGAAGTAGAATACACCGGAATAATTGTAAATAGAGTTGCCCGGAGAATGAACTCCGGGAAGGGGGAGTGGAAATTACTATGAGAAAATATGCTAAAGTAGTCAAAATGAATGAACACGTTCAATAAAAAATCTTTTTTTTGCGATTCGTTTTTTTTCTTACGACACGATAATAAAATCTGGATTCTCGGATTTGTCGAACAAAACACCAATCCGCGTTTGAGTTCGGATTGGAATTCTGATTCAAGTGAACAAAGAATAAGCCTATTTATTTCTGGTTCTAAGACCAGGAGTTCTAGCGGTCGGCTTGGTTCTTTTTCTGGTTCTAAGACCAGGAGTTCTAGCGGTCGGCTTGGTTCTTTTCAATTTTTGCTCATTATTGCAAAAAGGTAACAAAACTAAAATACGAGCTATTTTTATAGCCTTAGTAACTAATCGTTGTTGTTTCAAGGTTAATTTAGTCACTCGTCTAGGTAATATTTTTCCTTGTTGACTAATAAATCGATTAATTAAACTAATGTTTTTATAATGAATTCGATCCCCCGAGAACAAAGGCTTACGAAAAGATCGCTTTTTTTTCTTTTTTTTAAGAAAAGGTCGCTTGGATTTATCCATGGTTTGTTTGTATAGTTTATTTATTATCCCGAAAATCCTATTTCTTAATTGTCATTTTAACCCCAAACAAATAGGATTATTTTCTATTTAAATATGTTCTATTTCTATTTCAATATGTTCTATATAATGTAATTTTTTCCCTTTGAAAGATAAGACATACTTAGTTCGATCTATTTGTTTATTTCCCCATGAATCGTATGTTTGTAACAATAGCGACAGAATTTTCTCAATTCTAATCGATTAGGCGTATTGTGCCGGTTCTTTTGAGTAATATATCTGGAAATTCCCGTTGACACCTTCTTAACACCGTTTCGGATACAACTGGTACATTCCAAAATCACCGTTACTCGCGCATCTTTCTTCTTGGCCATGAACCTCCTTTGGATTTTTGATTTACTCAACTCTTCTATTTTGATTCGAAACGAAGAAAAAGAAAGGAAGGAAAAAATAGAAGTTACTAACTTGAAATCCAACTCTAAAAGATCAAAATCAATAAAGTAATAATAAATCAAAGCAAAGCCATAGTAAATAATAAATAAAACAATGATTTCGAAACTCTATTTCAACACGAAGGACGTAAGTTAAAGATCTTGTATTCGTGCCCTAGACCCGCAATTTCCTATTCTACCCCCATATCTCTATAATTACTATTCATTTAATTCGAATTTGAACCCGAGTCTCGCAGACGTTGAATCCACTTTTTTTCTTTCTCTTTCGTCCCTTATTCTAAAAATAAGAATAAAGGGAAAAAAGAGAAAGAAAAAAAGGGAGGGATT